TCATCTTGGAATACTTTATATAAATCTTTTTCTCTTTTCATTTTTCCCGCCCTTGCCTTGTATTCTATTCATTTAGTATGTATATACTTCTTTTCCATTATTCTAAATTGTATACAAGTAATGAGTTTCAGACATCCCGCAAAAGAAAAAAGATTAGAAAAAAAAAAAAAACAAACAAAGAAAAGGCTTATAGAACATACATTATTCTATAGATCAATAAGACTTTTGCACTTTTACTCACTTTATTTTAAAGAATCTCTATATCTAGAAATTCATTTCGTACAACTGAACCTTTTCAAACTGTTTCTTTTTCAGAACCAAAAAGATTTGTGCCAAAATCACAGATGCCAAGAAGAATAGAAGGCCTTGGACTCGTAATGGATCTTGAAGCACTATTTCTGCGTCTCCCTGACCAAATCCTCCTATATTTGGATTACTTGTTAATGGTTGATCAAGCTTGATGGATTCACCTTCTGAAACAAGAAGTTCTGGTCCTGGAGGTATAGTATCAACCACTTGACGTCCATCTGATGCATCAACTATGGATATTTCATATCCCCCCTTTTCTTTACGTACTATTCTGCTTACTATACCGGCTGATGTAGCATTATAAACTGTATTATTACTCTTGCTACCATCAGGATAAATCTGACCCCTTCCTCTGTTCCCACCGACATATATGGGATATTTTAAGAAGTGAATGTCTTTTTTCGTAGCAGGGTCGGGGGAAAGAATAGGAAAGACGATTTCACTATATTTCTGACCGGGAACAGGACCTATTACAAGAATATTTCTTTTATTAGGACGATAACACTGAAAAGAAAGATTGCCCATCTTTTCTTTCATTTCGGGAGAAATACGATCGGGGGGGGCTAATTCGAAGCCCTCGGGTAAAATAAGAACAGCTCCTACATTCAAAGCTCCCTTTTTACCATTAGCAAGAACTTGTTTCAGTTGCATATCATAAGGAATTCGAACAACTGCTTCAAATACAGTATCTGGAAGTACAGCTTGCGGAACTTCAATATCCACGGGCTTATTAGCTAAATGGCAATTGGCACATACAATTCGCCCAGTTGCTTCTCGTGGATTTTCATAACCCTGCTGCGCAAAAATAGGATATGCATTTGAAATAGATGCTCGAGTTATTACATATATCATGATCGATACATAAACGTATCGAGTCATCTGTTCTTTTACCCAAGAAAAAGTCTTTATATTTTGCATGGTCCAATCATTGATCCCGGAATTTCTACAATAAATTTGATAGGTAGATAGTAGAATTACCTATCCACAAGTTTGCCATTTTCTTTATTGTACTGAAAGGATTGTACTGGTGGAATATAGTATGAATACCTTTAATTGAAAAAGTAGAAGTCTAAAGAATAAGTAAGATTTCAAACGATTTCTTTATACTTTATACACGAATAAATACACGAATAAAAATTATGATTTGATTGATATTGATATAAAAAAATCTAATAAATTCTTCATTCATTCATTGAATGATAAATTACTACAAGCGAAGGAGATACGCGATTTAAAAAATGGAAGATCCAATATTTCACAATTGTATCTAGAATCACTGGAAAAGTGGAAACAAAACCAGATATAATCTGATCATTCTCAGCCAACCCGAAATCGTTGTAGATCAAACCAATCATTAGTTCCCAACCATGGGTCGAGTGAAATCCGATCCATAAATCAGTAACTAAAAGAATCGAAAAAGCTTTGATTGTGTCACTTAAGTTAGAGATAAATTCCTTAATCCAAGAATTCAGAATGAAAAGTTCTTCATTACCCAGAACAAAATAACCACTTAGAATAGCGAAACAGATTAGATTTGTCGAGAAATGCGAAATGATATGGAAATGAGATTCATTGTGTCTTTTGACCAATTGTATTGTTTCCTTGTGTATTCCTATACGAAGTCTTTGCATATGTGTTTCCGAGTACTCCTTTATCATCTCGTCCAAAAGAAATAGTTCTTCTAATTCCATAAATTTTTCTAGAACATTTTTCCCTTGAATATCATTCAAAAGGATTTTGGATTGCCCGGTATTCCACCAACTAAGAACCCAAGTTTCTAGACATTTATTAAATGATAGAGAAACCCACCGGGGCAAAAAGAGTATAGACACAAGATATGGGAGGGAAGCCAATGCTTTCTTTTTTTTCATTCTTTATCTGTGATGTGAATTGTTAATGAATGAGATTTCTATGAAGCACCAGTTCTATAACAAAAGCCTATATAACTCTAACAAGAACAAAGTATCGAACCTATGGATCTTTTCCTATCCTATTTTTGTTTTTGTATAATAATGAAGTCTTTAGATTTGGATATAGAATAGAACATAGAAAAAGGGCCTTTTTTGAATGAAAAAAGAAATAAATATTCTTTCCAGATTCCAGAGATCTCAATTAGGTAAATTGGAACCGATTTCATCTTCATTTCTTTCTTTCGATGAAGACTCGAAAACCCATTTATTATTTGGATTTCAAGACGAACCCTACCGGGATCCTTTTAAGATATTTTATTAGTGAGATTATATTTTATAAAAATTGTTCCATATACGTCCTCCTGCTTTGAGATGTATAATATACATGGGCTGCTGCCTCAACAGAACGAGTAAATAGAATATAGCATCTTTTGCTGGAATAAACATTTTTAATAAGCTTCAGTTGTCTTAAACTGATAATTAGTAAGTTCCTTATCTCATGCTGAGATTTATTCTCAGTTCATTTCAAAATACTTCAATTGGTACGCGCAAGAAATAGGCCAATTCGGCAGCTTTTTGTTCAATTTCTCGTGTAGTCAAATTCTCATAAGTACGAGTCAAGGGAATGGCTCCCTGTCCCCTGATTTCCATATAAAGGACACGACGAGGAAAAAGACCCTCTCTCACCTCCATTCTGATTGATTGGATATCTTTCAGAAAGAAACGAAGAAAGATGCGACGATTTATTCCAGGAAATCCCCAACGAAAAAGGCACATTATCCCTTCTTTTCTATCGAATCGGTCATAACCACTACCTACATTCCACGAAATTGTGCACCACAAATAAGAACTAATGAATATACCTGCGATCCCATAGAAAGACATCACGATCCCTTGTGGGAAAAAAAGAATTTGTTGAGACGAAAATATGGATAGAAGATTTCTACCAAGATAACTGGAAATTCCAACCACTAAGAATCCTAGTGAACCTAAAAAAAGGATAAAGGCCCAGCAAAAATTACTTATTTTTTGAGACCCCGGTATAAGTTCTATCCATATATGTTCTGATCGCCAGTTCATACTATACTAGATCCAGTTGCATTCGATTGGAATTGAGAGAATAACCCAAATGGATTTGACTTCACTTTTATTGCTTGATCCCAAAGTAACTTTCATCAACTAGCGGTGAACCATTAGGAATAATTGGTTAAATACATTGAGTTTATATTTCAATGATTTTCAAAAAAGATTTGCTGATCATTTGAATTTCATTAGTTAATTTATTAAGCTATAACCGCATATATATGCATTAATGCGTATATTATGCATCCGCATACATAACAACTCTTCCGTTTGTTTTCGGAAAGGCCACAAATTTTATATCCTGCCATATTACATTAAAAAAAGTATCTGTATGATGATCCGGTGTTGTGACGAGATTTGGTCCCATCGTATTTATACAATCTTATTTCTTTGGACATAAAGAGATAAAGAAGCCATTGCAATTGCCGGAAAGACTAGGCCCACTAAAGGAACAAAAATAGAGGGAAAGTTCAAATTTATCATAGAATGGGTACCTTGATTTCATATTTGTACCTATTATAATTATAAATATATCTTATAATAAGTCTATCTATTAGATAAAATATGAAGTACTTAATAATAAAGAAGTGCAAGGAATAAGGAATGTAGAAATTGTATTCTTCTTCTCCCATCCTTCATCCTTATCTTCTTTTTATTATGAGTTCGCGACTTTAACCAATCTTATCCAACAAACAGGGATTCCTAGTAAAAAAAAAAGGGGGGGGGGGGTTCTCGGTAAATAGTTTGATTATATATTCTTAAATTTCTATTTTATTTGAGATTTCTTATTTATTTTTCTTTAAATTTTTTTTTTCTTTCCCGTATTTTTCGGAAGGATAAGGAGAAAGAAACTCTTTTTTCTCTTGTCAATATTTGTCAAGAGAGGGATGCTTATTCCTAATCAGGAAGATCCGGAGTAATTATCCAAAACTTCTGACTCTTACTACACTTATAATTGATGTTCCCAAATAAAAGACCATCTTCTTCGTTTTGTTTTTTTGATTACAATGAACTCAATGCTTATTCGCTACAAATAAAAATAACTGAACCCAGTGCTATACTTCCCTTTTAAAAATTTAAAAAGCTTTTTTTAACCTTGATTCAACGGAAGGAAACCATGTAGCTGAAATAACTCATTAAGAACACCTTTTAAAGGATTACGTGGTACGATTGGGTCGAATAAGCCCTTAGGGAATGAATACTCAGCCTCTTGTGAACCTTCGGGTACTGTCGTTTTCAATGTTTGTTCAATTACTCTTTTCCCCGCAAACGCAATGTAGGCATTAGGTTCAGCAATAATGATATCTCCCAACATACCAAAACTTGCTGTAACTCCGCCAGTTGTAGGAGATGTAAGGATTGATACATAGAATAACTTTTTATTTGATTGATAATCATATGAAGCAGAAGATATTTTAGCCATTTGCATCAAGCTCAAACTTCCTTCTTGCATGCGTGCTCCTCCAGAAGCACACACAATAATGACAGGCAGAGATCGATTAGTAGCATACTCGATCAAACGGGTGATTTTCTCACCTACTACGGATCCCATACTACCTCCCATAAACTGAAAATCCATAATTCCAATTGCTACGGGAATACTATTTAGTCGACCTACGCCCGTTTGAACAGCGTCAGTTAAACCTGTATTTATTTGATAAAAATAGATGCGATCTCTATAAGATTCCTCCTCTGAAT